ATTAGCTCCCGAGGTATTATAAAATGAGATCACTGATATGTTTATAGTGGGTATTTGAAAGAATATAGATTAAGAACTAGATTAATTAGTAGGTTGTGTCTCACGCATATACCTTTAATAATTCATATTCATAAAACAAATAAGTAAAAAAAAAAAAGAAAAACATGTTGATTATATCCAATTTTGGGGCACCCATAATTTTAGTTCACCATGGGTAGGGACACTATTGCTGAGATAATAACCTCTATACGAAATGCTGATATGGATAGAAAAAGAGTGGTTCGCATCGCATCTACTAATATTACCGAAAATATTGTTAAAATACTTTTCCGAGAAGGTTTTATTGAAAACGTTAGAAAACATCGAGAAAAAAACAAATCTTTTTTGGTTTTAAACCTGCGGCATAGAAGGAATAGGAAAAGACTCTATAGAAATTTTTTTAATTTAAAACGGATCAGTCGACCCGGTCTACGAATCTATTCTAACTCTCAACGAATTCCTAGAATTTTAGGTGGGATGGGGATTGTAATTCTTTCTACTTCTCGAGGTATAATGACAGACCGAGAGGCTCGACTCGAAGGAATCGGCGGAGAAATTTTGTGTTATATATGGTAATCCTTTTAATATCCAAATTGGATCCGAAACTTCTTCCTATTTCTAAAAAAAAGAAAAGGGACGAGTTGTCTAATATCGTTCCTCCTCCATTAGTTGATACTTCAAGGAGGCTTTACCTGGAATGAAAGAACAAAAGTGGATTCATGAAGGTTTAATTACTGAATCGCTTCCCAATGGTATGTTCCGGGTTCGGTTAGATAATGAAGATCTGATCCTGGGTTATGTTTCAGGAAAGATCCGGCGTAGTTTTATACGGATACTGCCGGGAGATAGAGTCAAAATTGAAGTAAGTCGTTATGATTCAACCAGAGGACGTATAATTTATCGACTCCGCAACAAGGATTGGAGGGATTAGGTGGTTTTTATTCAATATAATTCGAGATGAAAAATTTCAAGAAACTTATTTTCTTCCAAGAAGTAGATTCAGAATTAAGATAAGGAATGACAAATATGAAAATAAGAGCTTCTGTTCGTAAAATTTGTGAAAAATGTCGCCTAATCCGTAGGCGGGGGCGCATTATAGTAATTTGTTCCAACCCGAGACATAAACAAAGACAAGGATAATTAGACTCACTAAAGGACTCGATGTACAAATAAGGAATCTGTTTTGACATGAAATGGATATATCCATATATTTCTGACTCATATTTATGAGATGATAAAATATGGCAAAAGCTATACCGAGAATTGGTTCACGTAGAAATGGACGTATTGGTTCACGTAAGAGTGCACGTAGAATACCAAAGGGGGTTATTCATGTTCAAGCAAGTTTCAATAATACCATTGTCACGGTTACAGATGTACGGGGTCGGGTGGTTTCTTGGTCCTCAGCGGGTACTTGTGGATTCAAGGGTATGAGAAGAGGGACACCCTTTGCTGCTCAAACTGCAGCAGCAAATGCTATTCGTACAGTAGTAGATCAAGGTATGCAACGAGCAGAAGTCATGATAAAAGGTCCCGGTCTCGGAAGAGACGCAGCATTACGAGCTATTCGTAGAAGTGGTATACTATTAACTTTCGTACGGGATGTAACCCCTATGCCACATAATGGTTGCAGACCCCCGAAAAAAAGACGTGTGTAGAAATGAACATTGAAGAAATTTCAAGAGAAACAAGAGAAATAAATGATTCAATCAAATAATATTACTATGGTTCGAGAGAAAGTAACAGTATCTACTCGGACACTACAGTGGAAGTGTGTTGAATCAAGAGAAGACAGTAAACGTCTTTATTATGGACGCTTTATTCTGTCTCCACTTATGAAAGGTCAAGCCGACACAATAGGCATTGCGATGCGAAGAGCTTTACTTGGAGAAATAGAAGGAACATGTATCACACGTATAAAATCTGAGAACGTCCCACATGAATATTCTACCATAGCGGGTATTCAAGAATCGGTCCATGAAATTTTAATGAATTTAAAAAAAATTGTATTGAGAAGTAATCTATATGGAACTTGTGACGCGTCTATTTGTGTCAGAGGTCCAGGATATGTAACTGCTCAAGATATCATCTTACCACCTTATGTAGAAATCGTTGATAATACACAACATATAGCTAGCTTGACAGAACCAATTTATTTGTGTATTGGATTACAAATCAAGAGAAATCGCGGATATCTTATCAAAATGCCGCATAACTTTCAAGATGGAAGTTATCCTATAGATGCTGTATTCATGCCTGTTCGAAATGCGAATCATAGTATTCATTCTTATGGGAATGGGAATGAAAAACAAGAGATACTCTTTCTCGAAATATGGACAAATGGGAGTTTAACTCCGAAAGAAGCACTTCATGAAGCCTGCCGGAATTTGATTGATTTATTTATTCCCTTTTTACATAAGGAAGAAGAAAACTTACCTTTAGAAGACAATCAACACACGGT